ATGCAATGATGAGACTGAACAAGAATGCCTGCCTGAAGGGTATGATCCTTTTTTGAGCGGAACCTACCGCGGAAGCGGAAAAAGCAAAAAAAGGTATTTACACCCAAGTTTGAATATGAATGAGTCTTTCTCGGTAGAAGATTGGATTTGGATAAATAAACTTCATAATATACTTCCCACAAACTACCAAGGATTTGACGAAAAAAAAGAAAAATTGGAGGAAAAATCATTACTTCCAAAAGAAGGAAACCTGAATTCAGAAAATGGAATAAAATATTTATTTGATGTGGTTACACCTGATAGAAATCATCAAAAAATTATAAAAGAAGCCATTGGAATAAAAGAAATATGTAAAGAGGTTCCTCAATGGTCATACAAATTGATTACCAGTTTGGAGCAACAAGACGGAGAAATTGAAGAAGAAACGGCCGAGGATCATGAAATTAGGTCAAGAAAGGCCAATCATGTAGTCATTTTTACGGATACCGAACGTACAAATAGTACAACGAATACTAATGATGAAGTAGAAGAAGTATTTGTCCTACGTTATTCGCAAGAATCGGATTTTCGTCGAGATATAATCAAAGGATCTATGCGCGCTCAAAGGCGTAAAACAGTTATTTGGGAGCCGTTTCAAACAAATATCCATTCCCCTCTTTTTTTGGACAGAATCTACAAGAAGGTTCTTTTTTCTGCTGATACCTCCAGAATTATGAATCTTCTTTTTAGGCATTGGATGATAAAAAGTACGGAATTAAAAAATTCTGATTTTGGGGAAGAGGCAAAAGAAAAAGATCAAAAAAGAAAGAAAAAAGGGGAAGAAAATGACCGGCTAGCAGTAGCGGAAAGCTGGGATACTGTTCTATTTGGTCAATCAATAAGGGGTTGCTTGTTAATAGCCCACTCAACTTTTAGAAAATATATTGGATTGCCCTCATTGATAATAGCTAAAAACTTCAGCCGTATCTTATTATTTCAACCCCCGGAGTGGAATGAGGATTGGAGGGAGTGGAGTAGAGAAATGCATGTTAAATGCACCTATAATGGTGTTCAATTATCTGAAATGGAATTTCCAAAAAATTGGTTAACAGAGGGTATTCAGATAAAGATCCTATATCCTTTCTATCCGAAACCTTGGAACAGTTCTAAGCAACGATCCTATCATAGGAATCCAAGAGGAACAAAAGAGAATTCTTGCTTTTTGACAGTCTGGGGGATGGAAACTGAATTTCCTTTTGGTTCTCCTCGAAGACGACCTTCTTTTTTAAAACCCTTTTTTAAAGAACTAGAAAATCAAATAAGGAAAAAAAAAACACAAAGTTTTCTAGGTCTAAGAGTTTTAAAAGAAAAAACAAAAGGATTTCTAAAGGACTCAAAAGAAAAAGAAAGCTGGACTCATACTCATAAAAAGGATTTTTTTCTCAAAGAAAATAAGATAGTTCATGAATCGTCCAGTAGAATTAATTGGACAAATTATTCACTAACAGAAAAAAAAACGGAGGATCTGGCTGATAGGACAAGTAGAATCAAGAATCAAATTGAAAAAATAATAACTGACAAGAAAAAAACATTTCTAATTCCAGATAGAAATATTAATCCTACCGATATAAGTTGTAACGATAAAAGATTAGAAGAGCCAAAAAATATTTGGCAGATATTCCAAAGAAGAAGTGCTAGATTAATACGTAAACGACACTCTTTTTTCCATTTTTTTATTGAAAAAATATATATGGACACCCTTCTATTTCTCATTAATATTCCCAGGATCAATATCCAATTTTCCCTAGACTTAAAAAGAAAAAAAGGGGGGATTGATAAAAAAAGTTACAATACTGAAATAAAGAAAGAAGGAGTCGAAGAAAAAAAAAGAATGCATTTCATTTCGACTAAAAAGAGCTCACTTTCTAATATTAGTAATAAAAAATTACATCATTTTTGTGACCTATTTGACTTGTCACAGGCATATGTATTTTACAAATTATCACAAACCCAAGCGATTAACAAATATCACATGAGATCTGTACTTCAATATCATGGAACGTCTTTTTTTCTTAAGGATAGAATAAAGGATTTTTTTGAAACACAAGGAATACTTTATTCTGAATCAAGACATAAGAATCTTAGCAGTTTTGAAATGAATGGGTGGAAAAATAGGTTAAACGGTCATTATAACTATCAATATAATTTCTCTAAGATTCCATCGTCTCAATTAGTTCTACAAAAACGACGAAATGGAATCAATCAAAGTCATACGATTTCAAACAAGGCATCAACAAAATTGGATTCATATGAAAAAAATTTTTTTTCTCATTATGAGAAGCAAAATGCTTATATAATGGATTCATTATCGAGTAAAAATAAAATTTATAAAAAACAGTATGAATATGATCTTTTATCACAAAAATATATCAATTATAGAGAAGGTAAAGATTCATATATTTCTCTATCACCATTCCAAGTAAAGGGAAGCCTAAAAATTCCCCATCAATACAATACAAATAAACCCCCAATTTTTTATATGCCGGCCGGCATATATATGAGTCATTCTCTCCGAGAAGATTGTATTGTTGATACGGATAAAAATATGGATAGAAAATATTTTGATTGGAGAATCGTTTCTTTTTGTCTTAGAAAGAAGATCGATATTGAAGCCTGGGCCAATATGGATACTGAGACCCGCATGAATAAAAATACTAAGACAGGAACTAGCTATTATTCAATCAGTAATCAAATTGATACAAAAGATCTTTCGTATCTTGCGATTGATAAACAAATCAAACCATCAAGTGGAAAAAACTTTTTTTTTGATTGGATGGGAATGAATGAAGAAATACTAAACCGCCCTATATCAAATCTCCAACTTTGGTTCTTCCCAGAATTGTTGGGGCTATATGATGCATATAGGATTAAACCGTGGATTATACCAACAAAATCACTTCTTTTCCATTTTAATGGAAATCAAACCACTAGTGAAAAGAAAAAAGATCTTGATCTTGAATTAGAAAATCAAAATCAAGAAGAAAAAGAAGAATCAGCCCAAGAAAATCTTGGATCAGATCTATCAAACCAAGAAAAAGAGGTTAAAGAGGATTACGGTGATTCATACATTAAAAAGAGTCGAAATCAAAATAAATGGAAAAGCACCACAGAAGCGGAACTAGATTTCTTCCTGAAAAGATATTTTCTTTTTCAACTAAGATGGCACGGTTCTTTGGATCAAAGAATAATCAATAGTATCCAGATATATTGTCTCCTGCTTAGACTGAACAATCCAAAGCAAATAGCTATATCCTCTATTCAAAGAGGAGAAATGCGTCTGGATATATTGCTGATTCAAAAAGATCTAAATCTTACAGAATTGATAAACAAAGGAGTATTGATTATTGAACCTGTTCGCCTGTCTATACAAGGGGATGGACTATTTATTATGTACCAAACCATAGCTATTTCACTGGTCCATAAGAGTAATCACCAAACTAATAGAAAAAAAAAAAAAGAAAACGGTTATAATAATTCTTTTGATGAATCCATTAAAAGACATAGACATGAAAGGTTGCTTGAGAAGAGAAATGAAAAAAATTATGCTTTTATTGTTCCTGAAAATATTTTAGCTCCTAGATGTCGTAGAGAATTGAGAATTCAAATTTGTTTAAACTCGGAAAAAATAAACGTTCTGGATAGAAATAAACCATTTTACAAAAAGAACAACATAAAGAACTGCGGCACTTTTTTGGATGAGAGCAAGCATCTTGATAAAGATCCAAAGAATTTAGATAGAAATAAAGGTCTTAAAATGAAATTTTTTCTTTGGCCAAATTATCGATTAGAGGATTTAGCTTGTATGAATCGCTATTGGTTTGATACCAGTAATGGAAGTCGTTTCAGTATGTCAAGGATATATATGTATCCACGATTTACCATTAATTGATGGAATGGTAAATCTCCTTCCTATCGATAACATGTCAGATATGGCATGATATATGAAGGCAAACCATTTGTATTATATTGTATTATATTAATTTTTATTCTGGTTTCCCGTATAGGATATTGATTTAATGACCTAAGAATCTTCTTCAGTTCAATTTTTCCTTTTCTTTTTTGGAGGGAGTTGAAGAACTCGATTATCCTTTTGTATCCATATCCTAATGAAATTGCAAACTGGATTTTTCGGTAAATTTGAAAGGAAAGGGTAGTATATGAAAAAATAAATTTTTTGTGTATACCAGAACCAGATTAAAAAACTGGTATTATTTTTACTGATCGATAAACTAAATTTCTGTATAAAAGAAAGAAAAAGGGGAGAAGCGCTCTTTTTATGATAATGATAAAAAATACATTCATCTCATTTATTGCGCAAGAAGCAAAACAAAAGAAGAAAAAAGGGGGTCCGTTGAATTTCAAGTATTAAGTTTCACCAATAAAATACGGAGACTCACTTCCCATTTAGAATTGCGAAAAAGACTTTTTATCTTAGAGAGGTCTATGGAAAACTCTGGGAAAACGGTCGCGGTTGCTGGCTTATTTGTCAAAAAAAAATAGAATACGTTATAAAGAATTAATTGGTCGGTTGGATATTCGGGAGCCAAAGACTAGTTAATTTAATTTGAAGATTTAGTTTGAATTATTTGATTTATTAGATCTTGAATTTTGATGAACTTTGTTTCGTTTTCAGCAATTCATGGAATAATGACTCGGGGAAAAAATATGACTGTATCAGCTACAAGAAAAGACCTCATGATAGTCAATATGGGTCCTCACCACCCATCGATGCATGGCGTTCTTCGACTCATCATTACTCTAGATGGTGAAGACGTTATTGACTGTGAACCTATATTGGGTTATTTACACAGAGGGATGGAAAAAATAGCGGAAAACCGAACAATTATACAATATCTGCCTTATGTAACGCGTTGGGATTATTTAGCTACTATGTTTACCGAGGCAATAACGGTAAATGGACCAGAACAGTTGGGAAATATTCAAGTTCCTAAAAGAGCCCGTTATATCAGAGTAATTATGTTGGAACTGAGTCGTATAGCTTCTCATTTGTTATGGCTTGGCCCTTTTATGGCGGATATAGGCGCGCAGACTCCTTTCTTCTATATTTTCAGAGAGAGAGAATTGATCTATGATCTATTCGAAGCTGCCACAGGTATGCGAATGATGCATAATTATTTTCGTATTGGAGGAGTAGCTGCTGATCTACCTCATGGCTGGATAGATAAATGTTTAGATTTCTGCGATTATTTTTTAACCGGGGTTGCTGAATATCAAAAGCTTATTACGCGAAATCCCATTTTTTTAGAACGAGTTGAGGGGGTCGGCGTTGTTGGTGGAGAGGAGGCAATAAATTGGGGTTTATCAGGACCAATGTTACGAGCTTCCGGAATACAATGGGATCTTCGTAAAGTTGATCATTATGAGTGTTACGACGAGTTTGACTGGGACGTACAATGGCAAAAAGAAGGGGATTCATTAGCTCGTTACTTAGTCCGAATCGGTGAAATGACAGAATCCATCAAAATTATTCAACAAGCTTTGGAAGGAATTCCGGGAGGGCCTTATGAAAATTTAGAAGCCCGACGCTTTGATAAAGCAAGGGATTCCGACTGGAATGATTTTGACTATCGATTTATTAGTAAAAAAACTTCTCCTAGTTTTGAATTGTCGAAACAAGAACTTTATGTGAGAGTAGAAGCTCCAAAGGGGGAATTGGGGGTTTTTCTGATAGGGGATCATAGTGCTTTTCCTTGGAGATGGAAAATTCGTCCTCCGGGTTTTATCAATTTGCAAATTCTTCCTCAGTTAGTTAAAAGAATGAAATTGGCTGATATTATGACGATACTAGGTAGTATAGATATCATTATGGGAGAAGTTGATCGTTAATATGATAATTGATATGACAGAATTACAGGCTATCAATTCTTTTTCCAGATTGGAATCCTTAAAAGGGGTCTATGGTCTTATATGGTTGCTTGTCCCTATTTTTACTCCTGTATTGGGAATCACGATAGGAATACTAGTGATTGTGTGGTTAGAAAGAAAAATATCTGCGGGGGTACAACAACGTATTGGACCTGAATACGCGGGTCCTTTGGGAATTCTTCAAGCTCTAGCAGACGGGACAAAATTGCTTTTTAAAGAGGATCTTCTCCCATCTAGAGGCGATATTTTTTTATTCAGTCTCGGGCCCTCTATAGCAGTCATATCCATTTTACTAAGTTATTCAGTAATTCCGTTTGGATATCGTCTTGTTTTAGCTGATCTCAGTCTAGGTGTTTTTTTATGGATTTCTATTGCAAGTATTGCTCCTATTGGACTTCTTATGTCAGGATATGGGTCAAATAATAAATATTCTTTTTTAGGTGGTCTACGAGCTGCTGCTCAATCTATTAGTTATGAAATACCATTAACTCCATGTGTGTTATCAATATCTCTACGTGCGATTCGTCGGGGCAGTAACTTTTACCTAATTTTTTTCTAGGAAAGAAAAAGAAGTTGAATGAAGTGAATAGAGATCCTCGTTTTTTTATTCATCATTCGGGGTGATGACCTAAACCAGATAATTATATGAGTGAAACAAAACAGCTTCTAAATTAGCAGTAAAAAGGTTGAGACTCATTCCCTATGTACAAGAGTTAAGCAGAAAAAAGATAAATTACCCCAAGGTTGATTGATTAGTCATCACGGTTTGAAGCGGGTAGAAAAGATCACCTGGCTGGAGTTTTGTTTTAACTATTTTATTGTATGTATTACCATACCGGGGATCAAGCAAAAATGAGTGGACGGTTAGGAACACCAAGATACACAAAGGATTAGTAACGGAGATAATGTAAATTACCAAAAAAGAAGGGTATTTCTGCATAAAAGGAATCATAATGGGGCTTTAAGTTGGTAGAAACGATCAAGTAGTACTTCCCCACGATCCCGATCCCGAGTATGGTCCTATCCACAGGTTAAATAAATAATTATCAGGAACGAAGTAATCCTTTATTTTTTGAGCCCGCTTTTACTTTTCTTTTCTTAGAAAGAAGAATAGAAACGAAATTAAAGGGTTGAAATACCTACTTAGATAACGAGTATTTTATTCAAGGATTAAGTTATTACTGAATAAAGACAAACTAAAATTATAAAGGATAAGATCAATTCGGAAGCACCCTTTTTCTATTATAGCAGACGGAATTGCATTGGTTTAATTTGTGACTCCTCGATACATCTTGACTCTATCTATACTACTAACACATATCGAGATAATATCGAAACAGTCCTTAGATTTAGTTAAGGCCATCGAGGAGCCGTATGAGGCTGAAGTATCATGTACGGTTCTGCAATAGCGATGGAAGCAGTGATGTTATCACCTACTATAATTATCTAACAGTTCAAGTACAGTTGATATAGTTGAGGCGCAGTCAAAATATGGTTTTTGGGGGTGGAATCTGTGGCGTCAACCTATAGGTTTTGCGGTTTTTGTAATTTCTTCCCTAGCAGAATGTGAGAGGTTACCCTTTGATTTACCAGAAGCCGAAGAAGAATTAGTAGCAGGTTATCAAACCGAATATTCAGGTATCAAATTTGGTTTATTTTATGTTGCTTCCTATCTAAATCTACTAGTTTCTTCATTATTTGTAACAGTTCTTTATTTAGGGGGTTGGAATCTTTCTCTTCCGTACATATTTCTTCCTCATTTCGAAATTAATGAAGTGGGTGGAGTCTTTGGAATGACAATTGGTATTTTTATTACATTAGCTAAAGCTTATTTGTTCCTGTTCATTTCTATTACAACAAGATGGACTTTACCTAGGATGAGAATGGACCAACTATTAAATCTTGGGTGGAAGTTTCTTTTACCTATTTCTCTAGGTAATCTATTATTGACGACTTCTTTCCAACTCTTTTCACTCTAAGGGCATACGATATTCTATTCTCGATTTAGAACTTCTCTCAAACAAGAGAAAGAAACTGAAAATTATTCATAGATATTCACGATATGCTCCCTATGGTAACTGGGTTCATTAATTATGGTCAACAAACAGTAAGAGCAGCAAGGTATATTGGTCAAAGTTTCATGATTACCTTATCTCACACGAATCGTTTACCTGTAACTATTCAATATCCTTATGAAAAATTGATCACATCGGAGCGTTTCCGCGGTCGAATCCACTTTGAATTTGATAAATGCATTGCTTGTGAAGTATGTGTTCGTGTATGCCCTATAGATCTGCCTGTTGTTGATTGGAAATTGGAAACGGATATTCGAAAAAAACGATTACTTAACTATAGTATTGATTTTGGAATCTGTATTTTTTGTGGGAACTGCGTCGAGTATTGTCCAACAAACTGTTTATCCATGACTGAAGAATATGAACTTTCTACTTATGATCGTCACGAATTGAATTATAATCAAATTGCTTTGGGTCGATTACCAATGACAGTAATTGGGGATTACACGATTCGAACCATTATGAATTCTACTCAAATAAAAAAAGCCACAGGTAAACTCCTTGATTCAAGAACTATTACCGATTACTAATATTCCGTTTTAATCTAAAGGAGCGGAGCTTCTTTTATTTTGCTCAGTTAATAACTAAAAAAAGCACGCTTATTGATTGGCGATTCGCGAGAATCACGGCTTACTTTGGATAAAAAAGAATTAAATATATCCGCGATAATTTCGAAATATATGAATATATAAAGCAATCGGATAGATAAATGGAATGAATTAATCTATCTACATCAACCCACACCCGTATAGGATTAAATAAAATAAGTAACTTATCATAAAAACAGGGTAACTTTCTTTTTCTGGTCTAGTCAATAAGATTATGAAACATTTCGACTTATTTATCTCTTATTTTACATATAATGGATTTAACTGGACCAATACATGATTTTCTTTTAGTTTTTTTGGGATTGGGTCTTATAGTAGGAGGTCTAGGAGTAGTATTACTTACTAATCCAATTTTTTCTGCCTTTTCGTTGGGATTGGTTCTTGTTTGTATATCCTTATTTCATATTCCATCGAATTCCCATTTTGTAGCTGCTGCACAACTCCTTATTTATGTAGGAGCCATAAATGTCTTAATCATATTCGCTGTGATGTTCATGAACGACTCAGAATATTACAATGATTTCAGTCTTTGGACTGTTGGGGATGGGGTAACTTCACTGGTTTGTACAAGTATTTTTGTTTCACTAATTACTACTATCCCAGATACGTCATGGTACGGGGTTATTTGGACTACAAGATCAAACCAGATTTTGGAGCAAGATTTAATAAATAAAGGTCAACAAATTGGGATTCATTTATCAACCGATTTTTTTCTTCCTTTTGAGCTTATTTCTATAATTCTTTTAGTTTCTTTGATAGGTGCAATTACTATGGCTCGTCAGTAATAAATACCAAGAAAAAGAATTCTTTGGTTCTGTCTTAGCCTACCCATTTTCCTTCAATTACACGGTCAGATTTTTCAGGTATAAAATGTAAATTTTTTCTTTTAGTTCAATCTATTACCAATATCTTCCTTAAGTTCTGTACTTGTTAGATTCGAGTCAACCAAATTAGTTAAGGTTGAATTGTTGTTCATATTGAAATTAAAGAAATTCAGATTGAGGAGGGTTTGGTTAATGCTGCTTGAACATGAACTTGTTTTGAGTGCCTATTTATTTTCTATTGGTATTTATGGATTGATCACAAGTCGAAATATGGTTAGAGCACTTATGTGTCTTGAGCTTATACTGAATGCAGTTAATATGAATTTCGTAACATTTTCTGATTTATTTGATAGTCGCCAATTAAAAGGAGACATTTTTTCCATTTTTGTTATAGCTATTGCAGCCGCTGAAGCAGCTATTGGGCCAGCCATTGTTTCGTCAATTTATCGTAACAAAAAATCAATTCGTATCAATCAATCTAATTTGTTGAATAAATAATGGTAATTAGATTAATGTGTTAATCATACAAATACCGAATCAAATATTTTTCAATTAGAATTAATATTATATACGACAGAGGCATATGCCTATGTTTGCTAAAGAGTAATAAATCAAAGTATCTTGGCTCTCTCTCATGACCAAATATATAAGTCAATTTCTTAGAAAACAATTTTGGTTAATTATTGATTCGTCTGGTGTCTACAATATATGATTCAGTTTTTTACTAGATCGAAAATTTATGATGTTTAAAAAGTGGATAGATCCAATGTCACATTCAGTAAAGATTTATGATACATGCATAGGGTGCACTCAATGTGTACGAGCCTGTCCCACAGATGTATTAGAAATGATACCTTGGGACGGATGTAAAGCTAAGCAAATAGCTTCTGCTCCAAGAACAGAAGACTGTGTAGGTTGTAAGAGATGTGAATCCGCTTGTCCAACAGATTTCTTGAGTGTTCGAGTTTATTTATGGCATGAGACAACTCGCAGCATGGGTCTAGCTTATTGATACGTTCCAGAAAGCTTAACTTGAATCCATTTTTTTATCTTTACCGACAAAACCCCGTGCTCGAAATAGGCTATTTTCTCGAGTACGGGGTTTTCTGGTCAAAGTGTATCTTATCTTGTCTTTACTACGAATTTTTTTCCTTGGTTAACAATAATTGTTGTTTTGCCGATATTCGCGGGTTTTTCCATTTTATTTTTCCCTCATAGAGGAAATAAGGTCATCCGATGGTATACAATATCTATATGCCTAGTAGAACTGCTTCTAACAACCTATGTTTTCTGTTATCATTTCCAATTGGACGATCCATTAATTCAATTAGAACAGGATTTTAAATGGATTAATTTTTTTGATTTTCATTGGAGACTCGGAATCGATGGAATTTCCATAGGACCTATTTTATTGACGGGATTCATCACAACTTTAGCCACTTTAGCGGCCCGGCCCGTTACTCGGGATTCACGATTGTTCCATTTCTTGATGTTAGCAATGTACAGCGGTCAAATAGGACCTTTTTCTTCTCGAGATCTTTTACTTTTTTTTATCATGTGGGAGTTAGAATTAATTCCTGTTTACCTACTTTTATCCATGTGGGGAGGGAAGAAGCGTTTGTACTCAGCTACAAAGTTTATTTTGTACACTGCAGGGGGTTCTATTTTTCTCTTACTGGGAGTGCTTGGCATGGGTTTATATGCTTCTAACGAACCAACATTAAATTTTGAAACATTAGCGAATCAATCATATCCTGTGGGATTAGAAATAATATTCTATTTTGGTTTTCTTATTGCTTATGCTGTCAAATCACCGATTATACCTCTACATACATGGTTACCAGATACCCACGGAGAAGCACATTACAGTACATGTATGCTTCTAGCCGGAATCTTATTAAAAATGGGAGCATATGGGTTGGTTCGGATCAATATGGAATTATTACCCCATGCTCATTCCATTTTTTCTCCCTGGTTGATTATTGTAGGCACAGTGCAAATAATCTATGCAGCTTTAACTTCTCCTGGGCAACGCAATTTAAAAAAGAGAATAGCCTACTCTTCCGTATCTCATATGGGTTTTACAATTATAGGAATAGCCTCCGTAACCGATATGGGACTCAACGGGGCCATTTTGCAAATAATTTCTCATGGATTTATTGGTGCGGCGCTTTTTTTCTTGGCAGGAACGAGTTATGATAGAATACGTCTCGTTTATCTCGACGAAATGGGAGGAATAGCTATCCCAATGCCAAAAATATTTACAATGTTCAGTAGTTTCTCGATGGCTTCTCTTGCATTGCCGGGAATGAGTGGTTTTGTTGCCGAATTGGTAGTATTTTTTGGCATAATTACCAGCCCCAAATATCTTTTAATGCCAAAAATACTAATTACTTTTATAATGGCAATTGGAATGATATTAACTCCTATTTATTCATTATCTATGTCACGACAGATGTTTTATGGATACAAGCAATTTAATGTACAAAATTCTTATTTTTTTGATTCTGGACCACGAGAACTTTTTGTTTCAATCTGTATCTTTCTGCCAGTAATAGGCATTGGTATTTATCCAGATTTTGTTCTTTCACTGTCAGTTGACAAAGTAGAAGCTATTTTATCTAATTACTTCTCTCGATAGTTTGCATTGCATGAATAAGACATAAAAGAAAAAGCTGTGAGAAAAAAATTTGGTGGACAATAAAAGAAAAATAAGTCTTATTTTTCCTTATCTTAATCTTAAGTAAAAAAAGAAGTGAATTGTAATCAAATACGTTTGGAGTTTTAGAGAACCGTTTCCATCAAGTAGTAATGGAAACGGTTCTCTAAAACTCACACAAACTTTCATTACATATGCTATTTCTATGTATTAGGTCACTTCAATTAAGATGCTAATGTGAATGAACCATAACTATGGAGGCCTATTCCTAATAGATTGACCCCAAAATAGCATACCCAAATTATAAGAAATCCCATAGAAGCTACAATTGCGGAATTTGTGCCTTGAAAATTTTGGTTGGTTCTAATATGTAAATAAATAGCAAATATAGTCCAAGTAATAAATGCCCAAGTTTCCTTGGGGTCCCAATTCCAATATGACCCCCATGCCTCATTAGCCCACACTGCTCCTGAAAGAATACCAATCGTTAAAAAGATAAATCCTAGACTAATGACACGATAACTCCAACGATCCAATTGCTGAATCAATTGATACCTGTGATAATTTCTAAATAAAAGTAAAGAATTGTTTAGTAAAGCATTGCTTCTTTCATTTACATATTGAATCTCATCAAAATCAAAGGAAAACAGCCCAATTAATGAATGATTGTTTTTACCAAAGACTCCTAGGCTTTTTCGAAATGTAATGACTAGAAGAGATACTGATAATAATGATCCACATAAAAGAGCTGCATAGCTCAATATCATCATACTTACGTGCATCATTAACCACTGAGATTGAAGGGCGGGTACTAATATTGTGGATTGATGCATTTCAGTCAAAAGACCTGAAGTAGCAAATCCTTGGGTAAAAATAGTACTTGGTGCGGTTATTGCGCTTAAATCATTTTTATGATTCCATATTTTAGGAACCATATGAATAATGGAAAAACCCCATGAAAGGAATATTAATGATTCATATAAATCACTTAAGGGGAAATGTTCCGAATAAATCCAACGAGTAACTAATAATCCTGTTATACAGAAAAATGTAGCTATCATGCCCTTTTCTGATGAATCATGTAGTCCTATGGTTTCGTGGACTAATAAGGTCATCAAATAAATCGTAATTACAATTGAAACGATTGAAAAAGAGATGTGAGTTAATATATGTTCTAAAGTCGAAAATATCATAAAAAATCCTAAAATAAAAAGGGAGTCCTTTAACACTAGAACGTAAATGAGTAATTCATTTCATTTTCATTATAGGATTTATTGTATCTCTTTTAGAAGATGCCGCCACTCGGACTCGAACCGAGATGCTCTAGCACTGCTTCCTAAGAGCAGCGTGTCTACCGATTCCACCATAGCGGCTTGCTCGAAAGCATAATAGCCCATCTGCACTCAAACGTCGAGATTGTAAGGAGTCAATTCAATGTAATATTTTTTAGGAAAAAAGAAAATAACAAATAAAGGCTCACTCAAATTTCTATTTGAACGTTCAAAAATCTCTTATAGGAGGGTTTTCATTTTAACGATGGACTTTATCGAGAGTTTCAGTTCTACCAAAACGGATTAGTTGGAACTAGACTAGAGAGTTTTGCCCCCAATTTAGGTATAGAAGTAAAAAAGCCCCTTTCTTTATTCATTCTTTTTTTATTCATGGGTCCGAACAAAATGAAAGAATCCATTGTATGCATAGTCATTAATAAGAAAATCCTAAAAATAAAAGCGAAACCTTCTATCTTGTGCTTAAGTACTATGTTTTTTTGTTCAAACAAAAAAACATAGTACTTTTTTTTTGTATTCAGGAAACGTAAAGGCTTCCTATTCTAAATACTACAATCGATAGTGCTGCCTCATATTGATCAGTAAAAAAAAATATATGAGTTAATGGGAATGAATCGTTCATCTTATCAATTTAATTAGCAAATTCATCGAGGCATATGGATTTAGATTATTCCAAGACTTGTTTATTTGTTTGTTGCACAAAAAAACTTTTTGAATTCCCAGTCGAAAGAGATTTTGCTAAGGAAAAAGCTTTTAGCGCAGCTAAATATCCTTTTCTTTTCCAAATGTTTTTACGAATACGCTTTTTTGTTATAGAAGTACGTTTCTTTGGAACGGCCATTTAAAAATAAAGAGGTTACTCATTGTTATAGTTGGATGTGAAAGACATGTATTGTTCAAAATGCGTCATTTATTTCTTTAGCTATATATATTTATCCCTAGATCATACTTTCTTGATAATATACAATATGGAGACGTGTGAGTCCCATAGAGTATTTCTGGAGAAAAGTTGGATATCCTCTTTTTTCATTATTTTTGGAATACTTTGATTCCCATTTTTCTTACATACAATATCCCAATAAAGAAGATTTTTTCTATACTAATCTTCGTTTGAATTTATATCTGTATCACCGCTGTCATAAAAAAGGGGGCTACGGCTCATCGTATTCTTTTTTTTTATAAAAAAAGAAGGGAAAAATTGGAAAACGCTTACCTTAATTTAAGAGAAAAATACTGTAACCTTTTTTCTATCTATTCATCAATAGAGTGCAGTACCCCTTAATTAAATGAAAATTTCAAAATAGGAATGAGACTAATATTTAATCTGTTAATATAATAAACACTAAAGTCATTTCAATAAGTCCTTTTTTCAAAGTCGTGGGTATCAAAGGGCCGGATATCGTAAAGTTTCCTAGAAGTATCCGTTGTTTTGATGGAATGGAAGTCACTCGAGAAGTATTAGTAAAGTCTTCCGAATATACTAACTAAAATCGCAAGGTCTTTTTTGGGGTCAAGCTTTTGCTAGATCCTATGCTCAATAAAGGGATCTTATATACCAGAATAAAGTACTTTTTTACTATAATTAAATTACTTCATTTTTTTCCTTGATCAATGAATATGGATTCTTATAATAATAAAGAAATTGAAATTGCATATTCTGATTCTGTATCTTCATAAATATCCTCGTTAATCACTAAGTGGTACCTTTTCAAAAATGACTTGCTCTTTTGACCGATTGTAACTTCTGAGTTTTTTTGGGGGGGGAAAGAATTAGAAAGATTTAAAAATTCAAAATTATATTTTAGTTCTTTTTTATTTTATTGCTCCTTCCGAAAGATATAAGAGCTGGTGAATTGGAAACAAAAAAAAGTTTTATTTTCTTATGGAACATACATATCAATATGCATGGATCATACCTTTCGTTCCACTTCCAGTTCCTATAGCAATAGGGGTGGGGCTTCTCCTTGTTCCAACGACAACAAAAAACCTCCGCCGTCTTTGGGCTTTTCCTAGTGTTTTATTACTAAGTATAGTTATGCTTTTTTCAATCGATCTGTCTATTCAACAAATGAATGGTAGCTCCATCTATCAATATTTATGGTCTTGGACCATAAATAATGATTTTTCTTTAGAGTTTGGCGACTTGATCGATCCACTTACTTCTATTATGTTAATCTTAATCACTACTGTTGGAATTATGGTTCTTATTTATAGTGATAATTATATGTCTCATGATGAAGGATATTTGAGATTTTTTGCTTATATGAGTTTTTCCAATACTTCCATGTTGGGATTAGTTACTAGTTCAAATTTAATACAAATTTATATTTTTTGGGAGTTAGTTGGAATGTGCTCGTATCTATTAATAGGTTTTTGGTTCACACGACCAATTGCAGCTAATGCTTGTCAAAAAGCGTTTGTAACTAATCGTGTAGGGGATTTTGGTTTATTATTAGGAATCTTAGGTCTTTATTGGATAACGGGTAGTTTCGAATTTCGAGATTCGTTTAAAATAGTCACTAACTTGATTCAGAATAATGGTTTAAATTCGTTATTTCTTACTCTGTGTGCCGCCCTATTATTCCTTGGTGCAGTTGCTAAATCTGCACAATTCCCCCTTCATGTATGGTTACCTGATGCCATGGAGGGGCCTACCCCTATTTCAGCTCTTATACACGCTGCTACTATGGTAGCAGCGGGAATTTTTCTTGTAGCTCGACTTTACCCTCTTTTCACAGTTATACCTTACATAATGAATCTAATTTCTTTGATAGGTATAATAACAGTACTGTTAGGAGCCACTTTGGCTCTTGCCCAAAGAGACATTAAGAGAAGTTTAGCTTATTCTACAATGTCACAGTTGGGTTATATTATGTTAGCTTTAGGTATGGGATCATATCGAGCTGCTTTATTTCATTTGATCACCCATGCCTATTCGAAAGCATTATTATTTTTAGGCTCCGGGTCCATTATTCATTCTATGGAAAGTATTGTTGGATATTCTCCAAATCAAAGTCAGAATATGGCTCTTATGGGCGGTTTAACAAAATATATGCCAATTACAAAAACAGCTTTTTTGATAGGTACACTTTCTCTTTGTGGTATTCCACCTCTTGCTTGCTTTTGGTCAAAGGATGAAATCCTTAGCGATAGTTGGTTATATTCACCTATTTTCGCGATAATAGCTTATTTCACAGCAGGATTAACTGCATTTTATATGTTTCGGATGTATTTACTTACTTTTGAAGGGCATTTAAACGTCTATTCTCAATATTTCAGCGGTAAAAAAAACAGCTCGTTTTATTCAATATCCATCTGGGGTAAAGAAGGACAGAAAGTAATAAATAAAAAGTTTTTTTTATCAACAGCGAAAAAGAATCAAGGAGTTACTTTTTTTTCGAAGAAAGCATATTCAATTGATAGGAATGTAAAAAAAGGAACGCAACCCCTTATTACATTTACTCATTTTAGAAATAAAGAAAATTCTCCATATCCTTATGAATCAGAAAATACTATGCTTTTTCCCCTTCTTATATTAGGATTCGTTACTTTGTGTGTTGGTTTTATCGGAACTCCTTTTGATTATAGAGGAATGGAATTGGATATATTATCAAAATTGTTAACTCCATATATAAACCTTTTACATCCAAATTCGAGCAATTCGGTGGATTGGTATGAATTTCTTACAAATGCAATTTTGTCAGTCAGTATAGCTTACGTAGGAATCTTTTTTGCGTTCTTTTTATATAGGCCTGTTTTTTCTTTTTTACAGAATTTGGATTTAATTAATTCATTTGTTAAAATGGGTCCTAAAAGAGGTCTTTGGGACAAAATAGTCAATCTTATATATAATTGGTCGTATAATCGTGGTTACATAGATAGTTTTTATGCAATAACCTTAAATACTGGTCTAAGAGGACTGGTTGGATTAACTCAGTTTTTTGATAGACGAGTAATTGATGGAATTACAAATGGAGTCGGTATTACAAGTTTATTTGTAGGAGAGGGGATCAAAAATGTAGGGGGCGGAAGAATATCTTCTTATCTATTCTTCTATTCATTTTTTTTATTAATTTTTTTATTAATTTACAACAATTTATGACAGAGGATAGAGGAGGTC